CTCCTATTCAACTACTTCAACCATTTCCGAACACCTCATACCATTCTCAGGGCATACGATGGTTCGATCATCTATGAACGATTCCTCGTCCACTGCTCCTTCCAATGGGTTTCGAAGATACAAATCTTTCCTTTCTGTTGGGCCAGAAACCAACATAGGTAAATCCATGAGTTCGATTCGATTATTCCTTCCTATCCTATTCATTATTCCTTCTTATTCTTAATAACCATATGAACCCTGAATTGTCTTATGACTCATCAATCAGATAAATTTTTTGAAATAACTTGTCAGGAAACAAGTGATCCTTTCTCTCGTTACCAGTTGCTCCCCAGATCTAGCTTGCCATTCTATAAACTAATCTTATTCTTGGATCTTATTCGTGATATTGAGAAAAGATCAATCAATATCTTTATGGATTCTCCTAATTTCTGTGTATACTAAACTACTACAGTATCATATACATATATATATCTATTTTCTTACTCTTTCCTTTTTTGATTGCTTTTTGTTTGTTATTGTCTTCTTTATTATAGTTATATTTCCCTCTTTCCTTTGTTTTTTTACCTTTATTCGGCAGAAAAAAAAAAAGGACCCTATTTTTTTGTCCCTGCCCCTAAATTAAATAGGGAGACTGGAAATCCAAATCCATCCTTTATCGCACTCGTTCTCCGTTGTATTGGAGGAACAAAAATATCTGATGCATCAATATGGAAATATTTGGTACATGAAGCCATGATCTGATATCTATATATAAATCCTATATAGATATAGACGGATCTTTTTCTGGAATCAAAGAAAGGTATTGAAAAATAGATTGCTCTTGTGACTTGGAATAAACGTTTCTCTGTGGAGGAAAGGAAGAGCGATTTATTCCTATGGAGCATCCAGCAACAAGAAGATTCAATCGGAAATATCGACAAATTCTTGCGTGGTCCAAGGAAAGAAAAAGTCCGCTTCTACAATTTCATCTCTATCGAATTTGAATATCAGAATAGCTGATATAGTCATGATTCAATGGCTCAGGTCCACTTACTTTTCTTTTGATTTTATTGATTTCTAATTTTTCCGATGGATTTGATTGGAACAATAGAGAAATAGGAATACTTTGGTTTGGCAATTCATAATTGGGATGGGGTATCTAGAATATCTATGTCCCAGGACCCAAAATATGAATAATAATATGAGGAGTATAGCCTGTAGTGATATGACATAGTGGTCCTCCTACTAAGTGCGATTACTTATCATCATAATAAACAACTGTTTCAGTTTATCCCTATAACTCATTATAATGATAACTCATTATGGGTTACTTTTATTACAAATATCAACAATATCTCTATTCTCCGATGAAAAATGAAGACTAAGACTGGAGCTTCGTAGAAAAAGCCCTTTATCGGATTTGAACCGATGACTTACGCCTTACCATGGCGTTACTCTACCACTGAGTTAAAAGGGCCCATTTTCTTCAATTCATGAATTAACCACTAGCTACTATAGAGTCTACTACATGTACCTATGTATGTACTACATGCACATATATACATGTATACATAAGGGCTCATTCAGGAACAAGAAAATGGATTTACCTAGGAAGTTTTAGTTATTTATATTTGAGAAATATCAATGCAATGAGTTGTTTCAGGGCCGCTCCTAATTGCTTTTATTGACCCATCCGGACGAGATTCACTTGATTGATTGATACATGTATCAATCCGATATAGATCCAAGATATTTCATCGAATCATGTGATGAAGGGATTCGACCCGTACCCTAAACCAAATTATTATAGAGAAAAGAATCTTTTCGATTATTTGTCGATCCCTTTCCAGATTTACGAGTTCTACATCATCCTTTTTGAATAAATCAAAAAAAAAAATTCTATCGTTTCTGAATTTCCTGGCTTAGCTTAGTGTTAGTGTGGGATAGGCATAGCTCATCTTAACGATGAACGAATCGACGAGTGGAAATTGAAGAAATGGAATGGGCTTTGCCCTTTTTCTGTCGGATAAATCACTCCCTGAAGGATCCTATACTCTGTCCATAGGATGGTTCATGAATCAACAACCCAAAAATGATATTCCATTCTTGTAAGCAAGAAAGATTCTTCGATCTAGTCATAGCATTGACAATTTCAAAAAACTGCTCATACTATGAGCATAGATAGTATGATGGCGATCGGGCAGGTATGCCCCTATCGTCTAGTGGTTCAGGACATCTCTCTTTCAAGGAGGCAGCGGGGATTCGACTTCCCCTGGGGGTAAGACGAAAGGGAGTTGACCATGGATTATCAATAAGCCTAGAATGGATTCTTCCTGGGTCGATGCCCGAGCGGTTAATGGGGACGGACTGTAAATTCGTTGGCGATATGTCTACGCTGGTTCAAATCCAGCTCGGCCCAATAATTCGCCGATCCATGAGGATGGTATAACCAATTTGTCCTTCATATCATAAATACCTGATATATAGAAAGAAAGAGTCCGTCCATTTTTTCTGCTATATCCCTATTTATCTTATCCTGCGTGTTTTTGATCTTTCTAACGATATTAATAATAATCTGTAAATAATTAACAAGAATCTGTAAATATAAGTGGAATAAAGAAAAAAACAAAAAAGAGTCCTTTTTTGTTTTTTCACTGAAAGATTGATTATCAATCGATTTGGCAATAAAAGAATCCACAGGATTACTAGTAATCCGCGTCACTCTCGCTATAGTCCATATCCGTGTAGTATCAGTATATCACTCGTCTTTCTGTTACAAGACGTTGATTTTCAATTAAATAGAATAGAAAGAAAGGGTTCGAATGAAATTATAAGAATATGTATGTATGCTGTACACCTCATTTCCCCGGGATTGTAGTTCAATTGGTCAGAGCACCGCCCTGTCAAGGCGGAAGCTGCGGGTTCGAGCCCCGTCAGTCCCGACCTAGAATCCGATGAATCCATCAACTCATCTTTCCGTTTTCTGTGAAGAGGGGGAGACAAGGAGCAGGATTTAATCCCCTTTAATCCCCCAGGGGATCCTTATTTCTTTCGTGTTTTTCGTTTCGCATTTCTCATGGGAGAAATACGGGAATTTCAATTACTTCAACTAGTACCGATTGATGGGGGAGAGACGTATGTAGATTGATCAGTAGTATCGCCCTATTCAGGATTTCAAGAGAGACCGCACGGGTCTGTCTTTTTCGATTGCTCCTGATCCATGGAATAGAGTACCCATAGGTTTCCCGGGAGCACATACACAAATTGTATTCGTTTATTGTACGATAGACAATTAACTTAATATAGATAGTTACTAGTTGCCCCGACAGAGTACTTTTAAGATTAAACCTACCACCCTTTTTTTTTCTAGCTCCGATTTTGTGGAACCTAAATTACTGATTGAAAACAATTTCTCTATCTCATTAAAATTGCATACTTCATTTTTGATGTATGTGTCCCAGTTCCAATGAGGATACTAATAAAAGATCAAACAAAGATCTGCCCCTCTTGTTCTAGGGGGGGATGATCTTTTTGTTCCTTCATATTTTAATGGCCCCATCGAAGAAAAAACAAAATCAATAAATAAAATAGTGAATTTATCGGAATATTATATTAGATCTTTTATACCGAACCAATCTTTATCACACTTCTCTGTCTTCCAAGAAGATTAGATCTTCACAAAAACTTCGTTTCGAACTTAACTCATTTCTTTTTTCATTTCATCCCTACCATTGGGGTTTGTGACCAATGGAACGGCGGTCGGATGATTGTATAAGGAAGACGGCAGGTTATAGAAAAGAAAGAGTGGAAATGATACATTCAATGGGATTCTTGATTGGACCAGGAATCCCATTTTGGATTCGGTATGGATAAAAGATCTTCCTATGTTATACTATTCAATTCTCGACGATGAATCAATTTGATAGATCAGATATTGTTATTCATGATATTGATACGATTCAGTATCATCAGGATGCAATCCATGCCATTGAATTTACAGGAGAAAGACTTATCATCTCTATGGGATTAGATCCCGAGTTATTGCGAAGCAAAAAAACGATGAGATTATGGAAGTCAATATTCTCGCATTTATTGCTACTGCGCTGTTCATTCTAGTTCCTACTGCTTTTTTACTTATCATCTACGTAAAAACAGTTAGTCAAAGTGATTAATTTGAATGAAACTTTACTTATTAGTTCTTATCAACGATTGAAGAAAGGGATTCAAATTCCAAGTCTTAAATGAAATGATCGGGTTGGAGTCAGCAGTATATGAGATAGTATGGTAGAAAGGTTCATATAGTTCTTTCTACCACACTATCTATTATTGTAGAAAGATATGGGCTTGATATAAATCAATCCACAATATATACCTACATATCATATATATATGTACATGTAAATAGCACTCCAATTCTATTTCTTTGCTACATCAATTTGTATTGATCCCGATCAATCTGAAATAATCGAACGTCAACTCTTCTAATTCCTGGGTTTCTAATTATTTTCAATATGAATCTCCGGATCCATCGAAAGAATCAATGGAGGAAGAATAGTATGGGCATAGGCATATATTATATAAAAGAAAACCAAGCCCTTTTTTTTAGCATTACGAAGAAGTAATTGATTGATCCGTTAACAGATGATCCAAAGAGTTCTATAGTAACTTCTTCGGATTTTGAAAAGGATGTGGTAGACCCCACCGATTTTTCATGCTTGAACCATGACATGAGGCGAGTCAATAAAGCATAAATAAGATTCCTAGGAGTATAAAACAAAACGGTAAGTACGCATACCCGCAAGATTTTATTATGTTATTCGTAATACCTCTTTTCTTTGGACAACGACTATGTCTATGTCGCCTCGGTAGAAAGTACATATCTACGTAATAGAAGAACGGCTTCTTCTTTGAACAGCAAAGAGAAGAGGGAAACAAATCAAAAAAAAAAATAGGGGTTGGCTGCTCCTCATTGTAATATGCATAATTCTAGTAAGAGCCGGTTCCTAAAAATAGAATATTTAGCAAGAATTCGGTTGGAAAAATTTCCCATTGGGAATCCAGTCGTTGAAATATTTGTTTGATCAAAAGGTTCTTAGGATTCCAATAGAATTTATGAAGTGGAGATATTTTGATTTTAAAACGCTTTGCAGAACGATCTATTAAACAATTGATACAATTCGATTACTCAATTAGTAGTACCCCTAGAGTCCACTTCTTCCCCATACTACGAGTGAGAGGGAAAATGTAAAGACTACCATTAAAGCAGCCCAAGCGAGACTTACTATATCCATGTGAATTGTGTCCCCTATCTCTATGAATATAAAGGAATTATTCCATTATTGATCACTAATAATAGTGGAATCAATGGTGCAGAGTCAAAATGGGATTGTGACCTAACGTTATTGATGAACCAACCCAATGAATACAATACACTCGTAACAAGTCCCTATATGATTTCTGGTGGAATCGGGAAGCACTAAGTACAAGCAAGATACGTAGTTACCTCCTTGGGAGTCTCAAGGGGATGTTACTAATGGAACATGTAGGAATAGTAAGGCCTATTGTTTATTTTGTTGCCTTTCATAAACAAAAGTAGAAAAAAAAAATATACCATCAAGATAGATAACTATCTATCACATATCCCTATCTCCCATCTAAGCCTTACTGTCTCTACTTCTGTAGAAACAATTGGAAGACGCCCTATTACATTCTTGGCAGGGTTACCCAAAAGAAATAATTTTTTTTTTTCTACTTTGATTCTATAAATATTCTATATTCTATAAAAGGCAATCACCCATACAATATTAATATTAATTGAAAATTGAAAACCTGAGCACTCAGAGACTCTCGTAAGTTTGTCTGGATACAAAGTATCTTCAGTTCTTTCCACAACTCCTAATTTGATTCTCCATCAGTCTACCCAATCTAATTCAAGACTCAGTCAGTAAACACCAGTAGGGTGAGGTAATTAGGAAGTATTTAGAGTCCTTCCTATAATACCTACTTGGATCCTAGGAGCAAGGATTTACAGTCCCTTAGGAACCTTCCTTTGTATACACGGATTTACGGTCCCCGACTTTCGTAGTTCTGAATCTCACAATTGAATCTTACTATAGATTTGATTCGATTGATAAATCAAATCAATAGCCTGAGCGCATCAGTAATAAGTGAGTATTTCTTTATTCATATTGTATTGGTATGATACCGGTTTGGGCCACACCCGGATTTTTGAAGAAATAATTGAAAGTCTTTTATAGAACCCCCTCCCCTGATTCTTAAAATCCAGTATCGACAGTCCTCGCTCCTTACCTCTGCTTCTGCCGGGCAAGAATTTAGTGAGTTCTATTAGGAGGGTAAGAGATTCCGAGTCTTTTGTTAATCAGGCGACACCCGGATTTGAACTGGGGAAAAAGGATTTGCAGTCCCCCGCCTTACCACTCGGCCATGCCGCCAAAACGATACAAAATAGATATAGATGGAAATATTCTGGGGGATTACTGAACCATTTCTCTTTTTTTTTGATTGGATCCTTTTTGTTGTTCTCTTAGATTGATTGTATAGTATTTCAAAACACACAACACCTAAAAACTTCCCTTTTCTATTGAAAGAGAAAAATGGATTTCCAGTCACAGAATAAAAAATTCAGGGTAAATTGGAATCATTAACTATTGACTGTGAATTCATGAATGGTTCTTGGATTTGGATCTCCCATTTTGTTTCCTTAATCTTAATGGCATAAGGAGATTGATATACGACTAATCAGTCTCAATTCTTTTTCATAATTAATCCTTTTCAATTATAACAACAATTATGTGTATATGCAAACCCCAGAACAGAAATTCTTACACAGATACCTAGTCAGGCATCTTATCTACATATCCCTATTAGGAATAGGAAATCGTCGTGCTTGCATTTTTCATTGAATATATTGAATATAAAATGGAAATTTGGATATAGCATGACCTATGTTACCTCAAGGGAACTTCGATAAAAGATGGGATATACGGATAGCTCGATAGTGATATCCGCATGTACTTAATAAATATGACTTTTCTTACGCACCTCAATCGTATTCTACTAACAAATGGGTAGAAATATCTCCCCTTTCTGCGAATCATTTTTTGAACAAAACAACAGAATCGATGAAATAAATTAAGTGCTAAAATCAAAGTCAACTTTATACTGTTCCTGATTATTCTGTCTTTATCTCATTGATAGAGAACAGATTCAATCCCGAATCCATTTATGGTATCCAATCTGATCGTAATATCCTAATAATAGGTAGAAATTTGGATCCATTTTTAGATTCTATACAAGACTCCATAAGTCTAAGTGGCAGAATTTTGTTTCCAGGAATGTTTTATCAATTCATTTCCATTTGTATCTGTTGCAAATTCGAATTTGAGTCCAAAATTTTCTTTATTCCTCCGTTCATATGTATTTAATACGTATATATGATATGGGGTTGGATAAAATTTCATGTTTGTTGTTCAAATGAACAGAATATACATTCTATCGTTG